GCTAGCGTAGCTTAAAACAAAGCATAGCACTGAAGATGCTAAGATGGGCCCTAAAAAGCTCCGCATGCACAAAGGCTTGGTCCTGACTTTACTATCAGCTTTAACATAACTTACACATGCAAGTATCCGCAGCCCTGTGAGGATGCCCTTAATCCCCCGCCCGGGGACGAGGAGCAGGCATCAGGCACAACATTTTAGCCCAAGACGCCTTGCCACGCCACACCCCCAAGGGAATTCAGCAGTGATAGACATTAAGCCATAAGTGTAAACTTGACTTAGTTAATGTTAAGAGGGCCGGTAAAACTCGTGCCAGCCACCGCGGTTATACGAGAGACCCTAGTTGAAAGGCACGGCGTAAAGGGTGGTTAAGGAGAGTAAAAATAAAGCCGAAGGGCCTCTTGGCCGTCATACGCTCCTGAGTGTCCGAAGCCCAAAAACGAAAGTAGCTTTAACATAGCCCGCCTGACCCCACGAGAGCTGAGAAACAAACTGGGATTAGATACCCCACTATGCTCAGCCGTAAACCTAGACGTTACCCCACAACAAACGTCCGCCAGGGTACTACAAGCGTTAGCTTAAAACCCAAAGGACTTGGCGGTGCCTTAGACCCCCCTAGAGGAGCCTGTTCTAGAACCGATAACCCCCGTTAAACCTCACCACTTCTAGTCATCCCCGCCTATATACCGCCGTCGTCAGCTTACCCTGTGAAGGACTAACAGTAAGCTAAATGGATATAATTCAAAACGTCAGGTCGAGGTGTAGCGCACGAAATGGGAAGAAATGGGCTACATTTTCTATTATAGAACACTTACGAACAGTACCCTGAAAAAATACTCGAAGGAGGATTTAGTAGTAAAAAGGAAATAGAGTGTCCTTTTGAACCCGGCTCTGAGGCGCGTACACACCGCCCGTCACTCTCCCCTGTCACACAGCAATAAATGTCTATAACACCTAAGCACCGACAAGGGGAGGCAAGTCGTAACATGGTAAGTGTACCGGAAGGTGCACTTGGATCAAACCCAGGGTGTGGCTGAGATAGTTAAGCATCTCCCTTACACCGAGAAGACATCCATGCAAGTTGGATCACCCTGAGCCAAATAGCTAGCTTAATTACCAGAACTAACCAAACAACATAAATAGCAAAAAACGACTTAAACCAATAAACTAAACCATTTTTCCACCCTAGTATGGGAGACAGAAAAGGCCACCACAAGCAATAGAAAAAGTACCGCAAGGGAAAGCTGAAAGAGCAATGAAACAACCCATATAAGCGCAAAAAAGCAAAGCCTAAGCCTTGTACCTTTTGCATCATGATTTAGCCAGTACCCAACAAGCAAAGAGATCTTTAGTTTGAGACCCCGAAACCAAGTGAGCTACCCCGGGCCAGCCTAAAAGGGCCAACCCGTCTCTGTGGCAAAAGAGTGGGAAGAGCCCCGGGTAGAGGTGACAGACCTACCGAACTTGGTGATAGCTGGTTGCCTAGGAGATGAATAGAAGTTCAGCCTCGTACCCCTTAGCCCAACCAAGAAATATCTAATTAAGCACATAAGAAAAACACGAGAGTTAGTTAAAGGGGGTACAGCCCCTTTAACCAAGGACACAACCTTGACAGGAGGATAAGGATCACACTTTTTAAAACCAGTCGTTTCAGTGGGCCTAAAAGCAGCCATCTGAGCAGAAAGCGTTAAAGCTCAAACGACACAAAATTTATTATTCTGATAAACAATCTAACTCCCCTAATATTACTAGGCCATTCCATGCCAACATGGAAGAGACCATGCTAAAATGAGTAACAAGAGACTAAACTCTCTCCAAGCACAAGTGTAAGCCAGACCGGACAAGCCACTGGAAATTAGCGAACCCAAAAAAGAGTGTAATGTGAAACACAAAAAAGCCAAGAAAACCCCACAACACAACAATCGTTAACCTCACACTAGAGTGCCACCAAGGAAAGACTAAAAGAAGGGGAAGGAACTCGGCAAACATAAGCCTCGCCTGTTTACCAAAAACATCGCCTCCTGCAAACCCCCACGTATAGGAGGTCCAGCCTGCCCAGTGACTACAAGTTCAACGGCCGCGGTATTTTGACCGTGCAAAGGTAGCGCAATCACTTGTCTTTTAAATGAAGACCTGTATGAACGGCCAAACGAGGGCTTAGCTGTCTCCCCCATCAAGTCAGTGAAATTGATCTATCCGTGCAGAAGCGGGTATTAACATACAAGACGAGAAGACCCTTTGGAGCTTAAGGTACAAATCCACCTACGTTAAACAGCTTCCCAAGCAAGCACAAACCTAATAGAATATGGAATTTTACCTTCGGTTGGGGCGACCACGGAGAACAAAAAATCCTCCAAGTGGATTGGGAACTTCCCTAAAACCAAGAAAGACATTTCCAAGTCACAGAAAATCTGACCAAATACGATCCGGCCCCCCAGGCCGATCAACGAACCAAGTTACCCTAGGGATAACAGCGCAATCCCCTCCAAGAGTCCATATCGACGAGAGGGTTTACGACCTCGATGTTGGATCAGGACATCCTAATGGTGCAGCCGCTATTAAGGGTTCGTTTGTTCAACGATTAAAGTCCTACGTGATCTGAGTTCAGACCGGAGCAATCCAGGTCAGTTTCTATCTGTAATGTCATTTTTCCCAGTACGAAAGGACCGGAAAAAAGAGGCCCATGCTGAAAGTACGCCTCACCCCTAATTAATGAAAGCAACTAAATTAAACAAAGGGAGGACTCAAAAAACGCCTAAATAAGGCCATACTAAGATGGCAGAGCATGGTAATTGCAAAAGGCCTAAGCCCTTTCACCCAGAGGTTCAAATCCCCTTCTTAGTTTATGCTAAACACTCTATTAACCCATCTTATTAACCCACTTGCATATATTGTTCCGGTCCTACTAGCCGTAGCATTCCTCACGCTAATCGAACGAAAAGTCTTAGGATATATACAACTACGCAAAGGACCAAACATTGTAGGACCTTACGGCCTACTCCAGCCAATCGCCGACGGAGTAAAACTCTTTATTAAAGAGCCAATCCGACCTTCAACGTCTTCCCCATTTTTATTTCTAGCAACCCCAATATTAGCATTAACCCTGGCCATAACCCTATGAGCACCTATACCAATACCACACCCAGTCACAGACCTCAACCTAGGAATCCTGTTTGTTTTAGCCCTCTCAAGCCTAGCCGTGTACTCAATCCTAGGATCAGGATGAGCATCAAACTCAAAATACGCACTAATCGGCGCCCTACGGGCCGTAGCCCAAACAATTTCATATGAAGTGAGCCTTGGCCTAATTCTACTGTCAATTATTATCTTCTCTGGGGGATATACACTACAAACATTCAACACAACCCAAGAAAGCATTTGACTACTAATCCCTGCCTGACCTCTAGCCGCAATATGATACATCTCTACACTAGCAGAAACAAACCGAGCACCATTTGATTTAACTGAAGGCGAATCTGAGCTGGTCTCAGGCTTCAACGTAGAATATGCCGGGGGCCCCTTTGCTCTATTTTTCCTAGCCGAATATGCCAACATCCTCCTAATAAACACCCTATCGGCCATCCTCTTCCTTGGAGCATCCCACACACCAGCCATTCCCGAACTAACAACAATCAACCTAATAACCAAAGCCGCACTACTATCAGTAGTCTTCCTCTGAGTCCGAGCCTCGTACCCCCGATTCCGGTATGATCAACTAATACACCTCGTATGAAAAAACTTCCTTCCCCTGACACTAGCCCTAGTCCTTTGACACACCGCCCTACCAATTGCACTAGCAGGGCTCCCCCCGCAACTATAAGGAACCGTGCCCGAACGCCCAGGGACCACTTTGATAGAGTGGCTTATGGGGGTTAAAGTCCCCCCAGTTCCTAGAAAGAAGGGAATCGAACCCATACTCAGGAGATCAAAACTCCTGGTGCTTCCTCTACACCACTTTCTACCGATAAGGTCAGCTAAACAAGCTTTCGGGCCCATACCCCGAACATGACGGTTAAAATCCCTCCCCTATCAATGAACCCTTATGTACTAGTTATCCTTCTATCCAGCCTCGGACTAGGAACCACCCTAACCTTTGCCAGCTCACACTGACTACTCGCCTGAATGGGATTAGAAATTAACACTCTAGCAATTACCCCCCTAATAGCACAACAACACCACCCACGAGCAGTCGAAGCAACCACAAAATATTTTCTCACCCAGGCAACCGCCGCAGCAATAATTCTTTTTGCCGCTACAACAAATGCATGAATTACAGGCGAATGAACTATTAATGACCTATCCCACCCAATTGCCTCAACAATAGTGATCACCGCCCTAGCATTAAAAATTGGCCTAGCACCAATGCACTTTTGACTGCCTGAAGTACTACAAGGATTAGACCTACTCACGGGACTTATCTTATCCACATGACAAAAACTAGCCCCATTTGCATTAATCATGCAAGTAGCCCAAGCAATTGACCCAATAATACTAACATCACTAGGACTTCTCTCAACACTAATTGGAGGGTGAGGCGGACTCAATCAAACCCAGGTACGAAAAATCCTAGCATACTCTTCAATTGCACATATAGGATGAATAATTATTATCCTACAGTACGCCCCCCAACTAACACTACTTGCACTAGGCACATATATCTTTATAACATCGACAGCATTCCTCTCACTAAAAATAGCATCAGCCACAAAAATTAATACTTTAACGACAATATGATCAAAAGCACCAATCCTGGCTTCAACCACGGCCCTAGCTCTCCTCTCGCTAGGAGGACTCCCCCCACTAACAGGATTCATGCCAAAATGACTGATCTTGCAAGAAATAACAAAACAAGACCTCCCCCTTACAGCAACAATTATAGCCTTAGCCGCCCTACTAAGTCTATACTTCTACTTACGATTGTGCTACGTAATAACCTTGACCATCTCCCCCAACACAACCAACGCAACAACTCCCTGACGAGTACAAACAACCCAATCAACACTCACCCTGGCCCTCTCCACAACAGTTGCTCTAGGCCTATTACCAGTTACCCCAGCAATCCTAATACTAACCTCCTAGGGACTTAGGATAACTTAGACCAAGAGCCTTCAAAGCTCTAAGCAGGAGTTAAAATCTCCTAGTCCCTGATTAAGACCTGCGGGACTCTATCCCACATCTTCTGAATGCAACTCAGACACTTTAATTAAGCTAAGGCCTTACTAGATGAGAAGGCCTCGATCCTACAAACTCTTAGTTAACAGCTAAGCGCTCAAACCAGCGAGCATTCATCTACTTTCCCGCCGTTAGCCGGGTAAGGCGGGAAAGCCCCGGCAGACGGTCAGTCTGCGTCTTAAGATTTGCAATCTAATGTGTACTCCACCACGGGGCTTGATAGGAAGAGGACTCAAACCTCTATCTTCGGGGCTACAACCCACCGCCTAGCTTTCGGCCATCCTACCTGTGGCAATCACGCGCTGATTCTTCTCTACCAACCACAAAGACATTGGCACCCTTTATTTAGTATTTGGTGCCTGAGCCGGAATAGTCGGTACCGCTCTTAGCCTTCTAATTCGAGCTGAACTGAGCCAACCAGGATCTCTCCTGGGTGACGACCAAATTTACAATGTTATTGTTACTGCACACGCTTTTGTTATAATTTTCTTTATAGTAATGCCCATCCTCATTGGAGGATTTGGAAACTGACTCGTGCCGCTGATGATCGGGGCCCCCGACATGGCATTCCCACGAATAAACAACATAAGCTTCTGACTCTTGCCGCCCTCCTTTCTCCTACTACTGGCCTCATCCGGTGTAGAAGCCGGAGCCGGAACAGGGTGAACAGTTTATCCACCTTTAGCGGGTAACTTAGCCCACGCAGGTGCATCCGTTGATCTGACTATTTTCTCGCTGCATCTGGCAGGTGTTTCATCTATTCTAGGGGCAATTAATTTTATCACAACGACTATTAACATGAAACCTCCAGCCATCTCCCAATATCAAACCCCATTATTCGTGTGGGCAGTTCTTGTAACCGCCGTCCTTCTACTTCTGTCTCTGCCGGTTCTAGCCGCCGGAATTACCATGCTTTTAACAGATCGAAACTTAAACACCACATTCTTTGACCCGGCCGGAGGTGGGGATCCCATCCTTTATCAACATCTCTTTTGATTCTTCGGCCACCCAGAAGTATATATTTTAATTCTACCGGGATTTGGTATTATTTCTCACGTAGTAGCCTACTATGCAGGTAAAAAAGAGCCATTTGGATACATAGGAATGGTTTGAGCTATAATGGCTATCGGCCTGTTAGGGTTTATTGTCTGAGCTCACCACATGTTCACAGTTGGAATAGACGTAGACACCCGTGCATACTTTACATCTGCAACAATAATTATTGCCATCCCAACCGGCGTAAAAGTCTTTAGCTGATTAGCAACACTTCATGGGGGTTCAATCAAATGGGAGACACCCATACTATGAGCCCTCGGCTTCATCTTCCTGTTCACGGTGGGAGGACTAACAGGAATCGTACTAGCCAACTCATCCCTAGACATCGTCCTTCATGACACATACTACGTAGTAGCACACTTCCACTACGTACTATCAATAGGGGCCGTATTCGCCATTATAGCAGCCTTCGTACATTGATTCCCCCTGTTTACAGGCTACACACTCCACAGTACATGAACTAAAATTCACTTTGCAGTAATATTTATTGGTGTAAACCTCACTTTCTTCCCACAACACTTCCTAGGCCTAGCAGGAATGCCCCGACGATATTCAGACTACCCCGACGCCTACACACTATGAAACACAGTATCCTCTATCGGATCACTAATCTCACTAGTAGCAGTAATTATGTTCTTGTTTATTCTATGAGAAGCCTTCGCCGCTAAACGAGAAGTCTCATCTGTAGAGCTTACTATGACAAACGTAGAGTGACTACACGGATGCCCACCCCCATACCACACATTCGAAGAGCCTGCATTTGTCCAAGTTCAATCAAATTAACGAGGAAGGGAGGAATTGAACCCCCATGTACTGGTTTCAAGCCAGTCACATAACCACTCTGTCACTTCCTTAAAAGACATTAGTAAACTCGTAAATTACATCACTTTGTCAAGGTGAAATAGTAGGTTAAACTCCTGCATGTCTTAAGCCTCAGGCTTAATGGCACATCCCACACAACTAGGATTCCAAGACGCGGCATCACCCGTTATAGAAGAACTTCTCCACTTCCACGACCACGCCCTAATAATTGTATTCTTAATTAGCACCCTAGTGCTTTACATTATTATTGCAATAGTGTCAACAAAACTCACCAACAAATATATTCTAGACTCCCAAGAAATTGAAATTGTATGAACTCTCTTGCCGGCTGTAATTCTTGTTCTAATTGCACTCCCCTCTTTACGAATTCTTTACCTTATAGATGAGATCAACGACCCCCACCTAACAATTAAAGCCATAGGACATCAATGATACTGAAGCTACGAATATACCGACTACGAAAATCTAGGCTTTGACTCATATATAGTTCCAACCCAAGACCTCACACCAGGACAGTTTCGACTGCTTGAAACAGACCACCGAATGGTTGTTCCAATAGAATCCCCCATCCGAGTACTTGTATCCGCCGAAGACGTACTACACTCCTGAGCTGTCCCTGCCCTCGGGGTTAAAATGGACGCGGTCCCAGGACGACTAAATCAAACGGCCTTCATTGCCTCCCGCCCAGGGGTGTTTTATGGACAGTGCTCCGAAATTTGTGGAGCAAACCATAGCTTTATACCAATCGTAGTAGAAGCAGTTCCCCTAGAACACTTCGAAAACTGATCCTCACTTATGCTAGAAGACGCCTCACTAGAAAGCTAAATTCGGGCTTCAGCATTGGCCTTTTAAGCCAAAGAATGGTGCCTCCCAACCACCTCTAGTGAAATGCCCCAACTAAACCCTGCCCCCTGATTTGCAATTTTAGTATTTTCATGACTTGTATTCCTTACCATTATCCCAACCAAAGTAATAAACCACATCTCACCAAATGAGCCGGCCATCCTGGACTCTGAGAAACACAAAACTGAATCTTGAGACTGACCATGACAATAAGCTTCTTCGACCAATTTGCAAGCCCTCTTTATTTAGGTATTCCACTTATTGCCATTGCAATTGCCCTGCCATGAGTATTATTCCCAACCCCCCCATCACGATGAATCAACAACCGCCTAATTACAATCCAAGGGTGATTCATCAGCCGATTTACTAATCAACTTATGCTACCATTAAACGTAGGAGGCCACAAATGAGCACTCCTGCTAGCCTCATTAATAGTATTCTTAATCACTATTAATATACTAGGACTACTACCATACACATTTACCCCAACAACGCAACTATCCCTAAACATAGGATTCGCTGTGCCCCTATGGCTTGCCACGGTTATTATTGGAATGCGAAACCAACCAACAGTTGCTCTAGGACACCTACTACCAGAAGGCACCCCCATTCCGCTGATCCCTGTACTCATCATTATCGAAACAATTAGCCTATTTATTCGACCACTTGCCCTAGGCGTTCGGCTAACAGCCAACCTCACCGCCGGACACTTACTAATTCAGCTAATTGCCACCGCCGTCTTTGTACTTCTCCCAATGATACCGACAGTAGCAATCCTGACAGCCGCCGTACTATTCCTCTTAACCCTTCTAGAGGTCGCAGTGGCAATAATCCAAGCTTATGTATTTGTTCTTCTTCTAAGCCTTTACCTTCAAGAAAACGTCTAATGGCCCACCAAGCACATGCATACCATATGGTTGATCCAAGCCCATGACCACTAACCGGCGCAGTCGGAGCATTATTAATAACATCCGGCCTAGCAATCTGGTTTCACTTCCACTCAACTACACTAATAACCCTAGGACTAGTTCTTCTACTTCTTACAATATACCAGTGATGACGTGATATTATCCGAGAAGGAACGTTCCAAGGCCACCACACACCCCCAGTCCAAAAAGGCCTACGCTACGGAATAATCCTATTTATCACATCCGAAGTATTCTTCTTCTTAGGGTTCTTTTGAGCCTTCTATCACTCAAGCCTAGCACCCACGCCCGAGCTAGGAGGCTGCTGACCCCCAACTGGGATCATCGCCCTAGACCCGTTTGAAGTCCCACTGCTAAACACAGCTGTCCTACTAGCATCCGGGGTAACAGTAACATGAGCCCACCACAGCCTAATAGAGGGCGAACGAAAACAAGCCATCCAATCTCTCGCACTAACAATCCTACTAGGGCTTTATTTTACAGCCCTACAAGCCATAGAATACTACGAAGCGCCTTTTACAATCGCAGACGGAGTCTACGGCTCAACATTCTTTGTGGCCACAGGATTCCATGGACTACATGTTATTATTGGATCCTCATTCTTGGCTGTCTGCCTACTACGTCAAGTCCAATACCACTTTACATCTGAACACCACTTCGGCTTTGAGGCCGCCGCATGATACTGACACTTCGTCGACGTAGTCTGATTATTCCTCTACGTGTCAATTTACTGATGAGGCTCATATCTTTCTAGTATTCAATTTAGTACAAGTGACTTCCAATCATTTAGTCTTGGTTAAACCCCAAGGAAAGATAATGAATCTAGTAATTACAATCTTAACAATTACAGTAACTCTTTCTCTCATTCTAGCAGTTGTGTCCTTCTGACTTCCACAAATAAACCCAGACGCAGAAAAACTCTCACCATACGAATGCGGATTTGACCCCCTAGGCTCAGCCCGACTCCCGTTCTCCCTTCGATTCTTTCTGGTAGCCATCCTATTCCTGCTATTTGACCTAGAAATTGCCCTTCTCCTTCCACTGCCATGGGGTGACCAACTCCATAACCCAACCGGAACCTTCTTCTGAGCAACAGCAGTCTTAATCTTGTTAACACTCGGACTGATCTACGAATGAGTTCAAGGAGGCCTAGAATGGGCAGAATAGGGGGTTAGTCCAATACAAGACCTCTGATTTCGGCTCAGAAAATCGTGGTTTAATTCCACGGCCCCCTTATGACACCCGTACACTTCAGCTTCAGCTCAGCCTTTACTCTGGGGCTAATAGGCCTTGCATTTCACCGCACCCACCTACTCTCCGCACTCCTCTGCCTGGAAGGAATAATACTATCCCTATTCATTGCACTTGCCATTTGAGCTATACAATTTGAATCAACCATATTTTCTACAGCACCCATACTACTTCTAGCTTTCTCCGCCTGCGAGGCCAGTGCAGGACTAGCTTTACTAGTAGCCACAGCTCGAACCCATGGGACCGATCGCCTACAAAACCTAAACCTACTACAATGCTAAAAGTATTAATCCCAACACTTATGTTATTTCCAACAATCTGACTATCATCACCTAAGTGATTATGGTCAACAACAACTGTACAAAGCTTACTAATTGCCCTTATTAGTCTAACCTGACTAAAATGAACGTCAGAGACCGGATGATCAACTTCTAATCTATACCTGGCCACCGACCCATTATCTACTCCTCTTCTGGTACTTACATGCTGATTACTCCCACTAATAATTCTTGCCAGCCAAAATCACATCAACCCAGAACCAATTAGCCGACAACGCCTATATATCACCCTGCTAACATCCCTACAAACCTTCCTCATTATAGCATTCGGGGCCACAGAAATCATCATATTCTATATTATATTTGAAGCTACACTCATCCCCACTTTAATTATTATTACCCGGTGAGGAAATCAAACTGAACGCCTAAACGCAGGAACCTATTTCCTGTTCTACACCCTAGCCGGATCTCTCCCCCTTCTAGTAGCCCTCCTCCTACTCCAGCAATCAACAGGAACTCTCTCAATACTAGTCCTGCAGTATTCCCAACCCTTAACACTCAACTCCTGAGGTCATAACATCTGATGGGCCGGATGTCTAATTGCATTCCTAGTAAAAATACCACTTTACGGAGTCCACCTGTGACTACCAAAAGCCCACGTAGAAGCCCCAGTGGCAGGATCAATAGTCCTGGCCGCAGTACTACTTAAACTAGGAGGGTACGGCATGATACGAATGATGGTCATATTAGACCCGCTTTCAAAAGAATTGGCCTACCCATTTATTATCCTGGCATTATGGGGGATTATCATAACAGGATCAATCTGCCTACGACAAACAGACCTAAAATCCCTAATTGCTTACTCATCCGTGAGCCACATGGGCCTAGTAGCAGGAGGAATTCTAATCCAAACCCCCTGGGGATTTACAGGAGCAATTATCCTAATAGTTGCCCACGGATTGGTATCCTCAGCACTATTCTGTCTAGCCAACACCGCTTATGAACGAACCCACAGCCGAACCATGGTCCTGGCCCGAGGACTTCAAATAATCTTTCCACTAACAGCAGCATGATGATTTATTGCTAACCTGGCCAATCTAGCACTACCGCCTCTCCCAAATCTCATGGGAGAACTCATAATCATCACTACCCTCTTCAACTGATCGCCCTGAACTATTATGCTGACAGGAGTAGGAACACTAATTACAGCAGGATACTCCCTATATCTATTCCTAATGTCCCAACGAGGACCAACACCCAACCATATTATAGGACTCCCACCATTTCACACCCGAGAACACCTGCTAATAGTTATACACCTAATCCCAGTAATTCTCCTCATTACAAAACCAGAACTCATATGAGGCTGATGCTACTAGTAAGTATAGTTTAACTAAAAACTTTAGATTGTGATTCTAAGAATAGGGGTTAAAATCCCCTTACTCACCGAGAAAGGCCAGAGGCAAAAAGCACTGCTAATTCTTTCATCCATGGTTAAACTCCATGGCTTTCTCGCGCTTCTGAAGGATAACAGTTCATCCATTGGTCTTAGGAACCAAAAACTCTTGGTGCAAATCCAAGCGGAAGCTATGCACCCAACAACCCTAATTTTATCATCCTCCCTAGTCCTAGTTATTGCAACCCTTATTTACCCCCTTTTAACTACACTAAGCCCAACCCCAAAAGACCCAAACTGAGCCACAACACACGTAAAAACAGCCGTGAGCACGGCCTTCTTCATCAGCCTTATCCCCCTAATATTGTTTCTAGACCAAGGAGCCGAAACCATCGTTACCAACTGACACTGAATAAACACAACTATATTTGATATTAACATTAGCTTCAAATTCGACCACTACTCTCTCATCTTTACACCCATCGCCCTCTACGTCACCTGGTCTATTCTTGAGTTCGCATCATGATACATACACTCCGATCCGTACATAAACCGATTCTTCAAATATCTTCTCTTATTTCTGGTAGCAATAATTATTCTTGTGACCGCCAATAATATATTTCAACTCTTCATCGGATGGGAAGGAGTAGGAATCATATCATTCCTCTTAATCGGCTGATGATACGGACGGGCAGACGCCAACACGGCAGCGCTTCAAGCCGTATTATATAACCGAGTAGGGGATATCGGGCTAATTATAAGCATAGCATGAATTGCCATAAACCTAAACTCATGAGAAATTCAACAAATCTTTTTCCTATCAAAAACATCCGACATAACACTCCCACTCATAGGATTGATCCTAGCGGCCACTGGAAAATCAGCCCAGTTTGGCCTCCATCCATGGCTGCCCTCCGCCATGGAGGGCCCCACACCAGTCTCTGCCCTACTTCATTCCAGCACTATGGTTGTTGCAGGAATTTTCCTACTTATCCGACTTCACCCTATTATAGAAAACAACAACCTGGCACTAACAATCTGCCTATGCCTGGGCGCCCTAACCACCCTATTTACAGCTGCTTGTGCCCTTACCCAAAATGACATCAAAAAAATTGTGGCTTTCTCAACCTCCAGCCAGCTCGGCCTAATAATAGTTACCATCGGCCTCAACCAGCCTCAACTGGCATTTCTTCATATCTGCACCCACGCCTTTTTTAAAGCAATACTATTTTTATGTTCAGGATCAATTATTCATAGCCTAAACGATGAACAAGACATCCGAAAAATGGGAGGACTACAAAACCTACTACCACTCACCTCAACTTGCCTAACCATCGGCAGCCTGGCACTAACAGGAACCCCTTTCCTGGCCGGCTTCTTCTCAAAAGATGCAATCATTGAAGCCTTAAACACCTCTTACCTAAACGCCTGAGCCCTAACCTTAACACTAATTGCCACATCATTCACCGCCGTATATAGTTTCCGGGTAGTCTTCTTTGTCACAATAGGAACACCACGATTTCTCCCTATATCCCCAATTAACGAAAATAACCCATCAGTAATTAACCCCATTAAACGACTTGCCTGAGGAAGCATTATTGCAGGACTAATTATTACATCAAACTTCCTCCCATCAAAAACACCAATTATAACCATACCAATAACCCTTAAAATAGCCGCCCTTGCAGTAACAATTATTGGCCTTCTAACAGCCATAGAGCTAACAGCACTAACCAGCAAACAACTTAAAACTAGCCCTACAGCCAAACCACATCACTTCTCAAACATACTAGGCTACTTCCCGGCAATCGTCCACCGATCCGTCCCTAAACTTAACCTGGTCCTAGGACAATCAATTGCCACACAACTGGTAGACCAGACCTGATTCGAAACTTCAGGGCCAAAAGGGGCATCCTCCGCACAAATTAAAATGGCCAAAACAATCAGCGACATCCAACGCGGAATAATCAAGACCTACTTAACAATCTTCCTCTTGTCCACAACAATCGCCATTCTCCTGACAATTATCTAAACTGCACGAAGGGCACCACGGCCAAGCCCACGAGTTAACTCTAATACCACAAATAAAGTCAATAACAGCACCCATGCACAAATAATTAACATACCACCACCAGACGAATATATTATAGCAACGCCACTAGTATCTCCCCGCAACATAGAAAACTCTTTTAAACCATCAATAACAACCCATGACCCCTCATATCAATTCTCTCAAAACAGCCCAACCATCAAACCCACCCCTAATAAATAAATTAAAACATACCCAACAACAGAACGATCCCCTCACGCTTCTGGAAAAGGCTCGGCAGCCAAAGCTGCTGAGTAAGCAAACACAACAAGCATTCCACCCAAATAAATTAAAAAAAGGACCAAGGATAAAAAAGACCCACCATGGCCAATAAGAACTCCACACCCCACTCCAGCCGCCACTACCAAACCAAACGCAGCAAAATAGGGCGCAGGGTTAGAAGCCACAGCAACCAAACCAACAATTAAAGCTATCAACAGTAATGATACAAGATAAGTCATAATTCTCACTCAGATTTTAACTGAGACCAGTGACTTGAAGAACCACCGTTGTTATTCAACTATAAGAACCACTAATGGCAAGCCTACGAAAAACCCACCCACTAATTAAAATTGCTAACGACGCTTTAGTCGACCTACCAGCCCCATCCAATATTTCAGTATGATGAAACTTTGGGTCCCTACTAGGACTATGTTTAATTACCCAAATCCTCACCGGACTATTCCTAGCCATACACTATACATCAGACATCTCCACCGCCTTCTCCTCTGTCGTACACATCTGCCGAGACGTCAACTACGGGTGACTGATCCGAAACATACACGCCAACGGAGCATCATTCTTCTTCATCTGCATTTATATACATATTGCTCGAGGCCTATATTACGGGTCGTACCTATACAAAGAAACCTGAAACATCGGAGTAGTCCTCCTACTACTAGTCATAATAACAGCTTTCGTAGGATATGTCCTACCATGAGGACAAATATCATTCTGAGGCGCCACAGTAATTACCAACCTATTATCAGCAGTCCCCTACGTAGGAGACATACTCGTTCAATGAATCTGAGGAGGGTTCTCAGTTGACAACGCAACACTAACACGATTCTTCGCCTTCCACTTCCTATTCCCCTTCATTATTGCCGCAGTAACAATCCTCCACCTACTATTCCTACATGAAACAGGATCAAATAACCCAGCCGGCCTTAACTCAGACGCAGATAAAATTACCTTCCACCCATACTTCTCATATAAAGACCTACTCGGCTTCGTAATTATATTATTAGCACTAACATCCTTAGCACTATTTTCTCCAAACCTGCTAGGAGACTCAGAAAACTTTATCCCAGCAAACCCTCTAGTCACTCCTCCACATATCAAGCCCGAATGATACTTCCTATTCGCCTATGCCATCCTACGATCTATTCCAAATAAACTAGGGGGAGTCCTAGCATTACTATTTTCTATTCTTGTCTTAATGGTAGTACCAATCCTTCATACATCAAAACAACGAGGGCTTACATTCCGACCACTGACCCAATTCCTCTTCTGAGCCCTGGTCGCAGACATAATTATCCTCACATGAATTGGAGGAATACCAGTAGAACACCCATTTATTATCATCGGACAGATCGCATCCGTCCTATATTTCGCCTTATTCCTAATCTTGATGCCACTAGCAGGCTGATTAGAAAATAAAGCACTAAAATGAGCTTGCCCTAGTAGCTTAGTCTAAAAGCATCGGTCTTGTAATCCGAAGATCGGAGGTTAAATTCCTCCCTAGCGCCAGAAAAAAGAGATTTTAACTCTCACCACTGGCTCCCAAAGCCAGAATTCTAAATTAAACTATTTTCTGTACCTTTATGGTATAGTACATTATATGCATAATATTACATTAATGTGCTAGTACATTAATGTATAATCACCTATTGGAGAATTTGACCACAAAGCAAGTACTAAATATTAAGACATACATAATACATATTGTCAATACTCAATATTAAGTTATATAAAACATGGAAAATTCATGATACCCCTAAAAGTCCTTCAAAAATGTTTCCTTGCATGAACCAACCCACATTTATCTAACAATTCTTAATGTAGTAAGAGACCACCAACCAGTTTATATAAATGTTAAAAGTTAATGATAGAATCAGGGACTAAACTTGGAAATACGGTATTTAGTGAATTATTTCTTGCATCTGATTCACCTTTCAAGGGGCATCGCTGGTTCTCCCATTATTTATCAATCTATACTGGCATCCGGCTATTGGTGTGGTTCATATGTCTCGTTACCCACCATGCCGGGCATTATCTTATATGCATAACGTTCTCTTTTTTGGTTTCTTTTCAACTTGCATTTCAGAGTGCAGGCACAACTGTTAAATTAAGGTGGAACATTTTTACTTGATTATCACAATATAATTCAATGATTTCATGACATAACTTAAGAATTACATACCTTAATCTCAAGTGCATAATACGTTCTTACTCAACACATAATTATACTATATGCCCCCCCTTTGGTTTCCGCGCGTCAAACCCCCCTACCCCCTACGCTCAGAAAATCCTGTTTATCCTTGTCAAACCCCGAAACCAAGGAAGGCTCAACCAAACGCATCAAAGTCAACAAGTTTTGGTAGGGTTGACTTATGCCATCACATATTATATATAACACACACATAATTTAATTTTCACTCTTCACGCCAAAAATAGCCTAAAAATTAGGAGAAAATTTTACCAAAATCGCCTAAATACTAATATTTCACACATTAAAATAA